GAATCAATCGAACGCACTTCTAACACCTGTTCCACTTTTGGAAGACCTTGCGTTATATCACCAGATCTTGATTTTTCATATATAAATGTAACTAATGTATCGCCTTCGTAAAGGATTTCCCCATAATGTCCATGAACAGTTGCTCCTGGAGTAGCCAAATAAGGCTTAGCTGATCGTATTACCACAGAGTCAACTTGAACAATTAGAACTTGACCCGATTTTAAATGCGGTCCTTTTTTGGCTATACATACATTTTCACAAAGAAACTGCCCAAGACTAACGATTGGAGATGTCTCTTCACAATAATTGTAATGGAGAAAATACCAATTCAAATGGAATGGATTCAAAATGATGTTACTGCATGAATAGGGATTATAAATTTGACCATTTTCATCCAGTAAATAATATTTAAGTATTTGAAAAATCTGTTTGAAATTGTCAAGTTGCAAATAGTTAGTTACCAAGATCTGATTATGGGTTATTAAATGGGAAAATAAATCAAAATTATAAATTGGAAAACCTGTTCCTAACGGGCCCAACGAATTCCTAATTGGAATTAGGGGGTTCTTTTTGATTGATTCTTTTATCACATTGGGAGATTTTACATCGTTGAATGGGCCTATTCGAAAACAATTGGATGATGACAAAATTATCAAAGATTGAGATTCCTTATTTCGATTCAACAACGTATGGATAGTTCCTTGATTTGGATTAAGGGATTCTTTAATCCTTGCCTTGGAATAGGAATAAATGGAATAAAATGGATTGACATTAGCGCGATCTGATCCATTCTCAGAGATCAATCCTGAACCCGACAGATCGTTCCTTTTTCCGGTATAAGAAATAGGTGACTTAGCTAAGTCGATTCTTAGAAAATATCTAAGCAAACCATTTGTCCTTATTTCAACAAAGGAAGCGCAGGCCTTTTCGATTTTTTTGTCTTGGTCCCAATTCAACACTAAAGAAGTCCGAACTAATTGAATACTTGTGTCCCAAATTTCAAGAATTGGGTCGTAATAAAGGATATAATTGACAACTCGAAGTTGTAGATTATCACTTTCCTGCAAGAGATCCGGCGGGAAAAGTCTTCCTAAATTTATACCATCCGTTTTTTTATATGGGACTACAGGTTGAACCAAAACAAAATACTTTTTTTCATACCTGGAAAGTTTCATTCGTTGGATATAGAGCCAATTTTTCAATTTTTTGTATTCTTTGGAATTTGGTTTTCCCCCTCCTGGCGGTATCAATCGGAATGCCTTATTTGTCTTTCCAGGAAAATGGATATCTCCAGAAAAGATTATCAGTTTCATTTTTTCTGCTTTTTTCTTCACTCGGACCAATCCGCCTACCCGACTTCTTCTATTGAAAGTGATTTGTGTATCTGCCCCAATAATACTATTGTGCCGTACCATTATGGAAGAAGATTCGGCCAAAATGTGGACTTCCACGGGAATAAAAAAAAATGGATTTACTTCCTTTTGGTATTTTGTCCAAAATACCTTGACTCCTCGATACTCAATCAACTCCTTTTCGTTGACGATTGAATTTAGTTCTCTAGTCTCATATTTAGTAAGTCCCGAGCTCTTTCTTATATATCGAGGATCATCGAAATAAGCAAGAATACTATTTCTACGGAGAATACCATTTATGGGGATTTCCATTGAGATACCTGAAGAAGGTATTAGTTGGTTCTCGCCTTCTTGAATCGATTCGAGTGGGATGATGAATCTATTTCTTCGCCTCTTTGCCAATAAATCAGAATTACCGTCGAGAATGGCCGGATATCTGAGATTACAACGACCCGTACATGTCATTCGATTCAGTTCTGAATAATCAGGAATCCTATCTCCTTTTTGATTTTTACCAGAAAAATACGAACTAAAAAATTTGTGTCTCACTTGATTATTAGTTACTGAGGGGTTAGCAATATATCTTGGCTTGACAGAAAGAGAATAAGCGTTCATTTGATCTTGATCCTTGTGGATCGAACAAGGGCCTAGACTGTATCTCCAGGGCTCCCCTAATAATATCCATAAATGACTTGTTTTTGGTAAGAGATGAATATTACCATATGTAAATTCAGGTGCATGGTACACATCAGTATTCCAGTGCATTTCGCCTTCTGAGTCAGAATAAATATGTTTTCGAACCTTCTCTTTCAAATTCAAAGTGGATGTTCTCGCGCGAATCTCAGCAATCACTTGTTCTGATTCTACATATTGATCGTTTTGAACTAAAAGAAAACTTTTGGGCGGAATACACACATTGTGTATAATATCTTCACTCTCAATAGTTACATACAAGTCTCTAGAACATAGAAAAGCAGGATGTCCATGACGTGTACGTGTCGGATGAACCAAATCCTCGTTGAATTTTATTTTTCCATTAGAAGGGGCTCGCACATGTTCTGCAGTACCCCCTGTAAATACTCCGCCGGTATGAAAAGTTCTTAATGTTAATTGAGTGCCCGGTTCTCCAATAGATTGACCTGCAATAATACCTACGGCTTCTCCCAATTCGACCAGGTCGTCATGAGCTGGACTCCGGCCATAACATAATTGACAAATCCAAGATGTACTCCTACAAGTAAAGGGGGTTCGAATAGAGATTGGTTGTGCTCTAAAAGTTATGAATCTACTGACAAGTCCAACCCCAATATCTTGATTTCTAGTAGCAATACATCGCGAACCTATATATATATCATCTGCTAATACACGGCCAATTAATGTTTGGATAAAAATCCTGTCCGCCATCATTCCATTTCGAGGACTTACAGAAATACCTCGAACGGTGCCACAATCTGTTCGACGTACAACAATGTGTTGAACTACTTCAACAAGTCTGCGCGTGAGATATCCTGCATCTGATGTTCGGATAGCGGTATCCACAACCCCTTTACGGGCTCCGTAGCAAGAAATAATGTATTCTGTTAAAGACAGTCCTTCGCGTAAATTGCTTTGAATGGGTAAATCAATCATTTGCCCTTGGGGATCCGACATTAATCCTCTCATACCTACTAATTGATGTACCTGAGATGCATTTCCTCTGGCTCCCGAAAAAGACATTATATGGACTGGATTAAAAGGATCGGTCATCCGAAAATTAGGATTCATTTCTTGTCGCAAATATTCACTTGTGGCATACCATATTTCGATCGATTGACGTAATTTTTCTACCGCGTGTACATTCCCATAATGATGGTGTTTTTCCAAAATAAAACTTTGTTGTTCAGCGTCTTGAACTAGCCATCTTTTAGAAGGTATTGTTAAAAGATCATCAATTCCTAATGAAATGGATGCGGCGGTAGCTTGTCGGAAACCCAGAGTCTTTACTTGATCCAGGATATGTGATGTATATCCTATTCCATAGTGATCAATAAATCGACTAATAAGCCGTTTCATGGCAGTTCCGTCTATCACTTTATTGTGAAAGACCTGAGTGGGCCGTTCTGCCATCAGTACCTCCATATTGCGCTGAGTAGAATTTGACAATGGGCTTGAGTCAGTGATTGGAAAACTTCCTTTTCTAGATCTTGATTCACGTAGAAATTCTGCAATTATGGTCCTAGTTAACCCGGAGAGACTCGAATTCCCGTTGGTAGCATAGAATTACAACAGCCCTGCCAAAACCCCTGTATGGCTTCTTCTATTTCTCGATAAAGGGAAATATGACCAAGAGTGGTTCGAATATATATATAAAGAATTTCTTTTTTTATACTTCGTACTATTAGATAGTGTCCATAAATCTCATAATAGGTCCCCACAGATTCATAGTGAATTTCGATGGGAGCTTCTCTTGCAGCAATAACGCGTTGATCTAGTCGCCACCGCAGCCACAAAGGACTACCTAAATTGATTCGTTTTTGCCGATAAGCTCCAATTGCATCATAGGGATTACAAAAAAAGGGTTCTTTTTTTTTTGTATACTTATAGTTATTATCTTCATTTTGATAGTTTCTACGATTACATGGATTATACCTATTTACACAAATACCCCGACGATTTCCACTCGTTAAGACATAGAGTCCACTAAGCATATCTTGAGTTGGTGCCGAAATCGGATCCCCAATAGTTGGAGACAAAAGATTCATATGAGAAAACATAAGTAAACGCGCCTCTGCTTGAGCCTCCAAAGATAAAGGCACATGAACAGCCATTTGATCCCCGTCAAAGTCTGCATTGAAGCCCTTACAAACTAATGGATGTAAACAAATAGCGCGCCCTTCCACTAAAACGGGGAGGAATGCCTGTATGCCTAATCTATGCAGAGTAGGCGCTCTATTCAGCAATACAGGATGGTCATTCAGAATTTCCTGAAGTATTTCCCATACAATCGGTTTTTTTTTACGAATTTGACTCTTAGCAACTCCTATGTTCGAAGCAAGATGTTTTCTAATTAGGTCACGAATTACAAATGCCTGGAAAAGTTCTATTGCTATTTCGCGAGGCAATCCACATCGATGTAATGAAAGTGAAGGGCCCACGACAATCACGGACCGCCCTGAATAATCGACCCGTTTACCAAGCAGAGTCTCGCGAACTCTTCCTTCTTTGCCTTCAATTACATCTGAAAGCGACTTGTAAACTCTATTATGATCATCCCTCATTGGTTGTCCGCAGATTCCATTATCAAGAAGTGCATCCACGGCTTCTTGTAGCAATTTTTCCTGAGATATTATTAATTCTTCTGGCGTAGCTATACTTGTTGTTAATAGATCTGTAAGAGTATTATTCCGATAGATAATTCTTCTATAGATTTCATTAATATCCGAGGTCACTAGTTTATCCTCATCTATATGATAGATTGGTCTCAACTCAGGAGGAAGAACTGGTAATAGACACAAAACCATCCATTTTGGTTCTATATTTGTTCGAATAAAATGCTTAGCCAATTCCATGCGTCTAAGCAAAAAATCTTTTCTTCTTCCAACTTTTCGATCTTCCCATTCATTCCCTGTGGGTTCCTCTTCCTCCAATTCTTTCCATTCTACCAATGAA